TTCTAATGCAATTCAACAGACAAACCAAGAAGAAGAGCTGGTTAAAATTAAAATTGAGGTAATTAAAAAAAAAAAAAATAAAAAAAAAGAGGGGTGTAATAAAATTTAATAATTAGATAATGTATTTAACATATTAAGTTGCAAACTTAAAAAAGAAATTTCTCTAATTTAGATAAATGGTGTTTAAGGTTTTTATTATCTTTTTTAATGATGATAAACCTGAGTGGTGTAAGCAAACACTTTAAGTTGTAAACTTAAGATTATTAATTTCTAGGTTATGTAAGGGGTTTAATTAATAACTTTAATAAATTTATTGTTAAATATAACATTATATACCATGATTATTTAAGCTAGTTTATATAATTATATATTTTATTTGAGCTTAAGTATATTTGTAAAATTGGTGCCAGCAGCTGCGGTTAGACCAAAAATATTATATTTTGTAGGGGGAATACCTAATTATGGTTATTATTTTTATTTGGTGAAAAATTAAAATATATTTTTATTATATTGTTAGGTTTAACTTTAATATTAAAATAGGATTAGAGACCCTAGTATAGTGAAATAAGTATCCTCAGTAATATATTGAAATTGTAAAAATTTGGCGGCTTTAAATTTTCAGAGGGGCTTGTATGTAAACGATAAACCGCGATTAGTTTGTCTTTTTTATTTTTTGTATATCGTCATGTAAGTGATTTTTGTTAAGTAAAACCTATATTAGATCAAGATGCAGAGATAGTAAAGCCATATTAGCCACAATATGTAGTAATATACTTAAAAATAAGGTTTTGAGGAGGATTTGATTTTAATTTTTAGACAGATGAATATAATTTTTAAGTGTTCAGATCGCCCGTCATTCTCTCTGAGACAAGTCGAAACAAAGTTAGTCTACTGGAAAGTAGGCTTTAGAGTGATATTAACTCAGTTACGTTGAGGTACACCTTTTTAGGCACTCTATAAGGAATAATTAGTAAAGATTATTAAACAAAATACAATTTAACATGTCTTATCTCGCACATAAGACACATTAGATTGTATTTTGTTTAATAATTTAGGAAAAAAGTATTTTTATAAAAATCTTTTTCCCTCCTATTTACTAAAAACTTTTTTCGAGAAAAACTTTTTTTAAGCAAATTAAAAAAATTTTTTTAATTTAGTTTATCTTATGTGGAATAAAAGTTACTTTTAGTTTTTCATTAATATATACAAGTCATATAATATATGTGTATAAGAAAGAATACATTCTTTCTTATATACATATATTATATGTATTAGATATATTAAAATAAAGAATATATATTCTTTTATATATAATCTATGTATATATATTCAAAAAAGAATATATATTCTTTCTTATATATATAATAATAATATAAGATATATAAGATTAAATATTTCCTTTCCTTTTTTTTAAAAAATTTTCTATAAAAGAAAAATTTTTTAATGTAAAAGGAAAGATTTAATCTTTAATATATCTTATATTATTATTATATGATAATATATATATATATGTTATATATATATATATTATATATTAAAATAAAGAATATATATTCTTTTATATATAATCTATGTATATATATTCAAAAAAGAATATATATTCTTTCTTATATATATAATAATAATATAAGATATATAAGATTAAATATTTCCTTTCCTTTTTTTTAAAAAATTTTCTATAAAAGAAAAATTTTTTAATGTAAAAGGAAAGATTTAATCTTTAATATATCTTATATTATTATTATATGATAATATATATATATATGTTATATATATATATATTATCTATTAAAATAAAAAATATATATTCTTTTTTGAATATATATTTATATATATAAGAATATATATTCTTGTTTGAATATATATATATATAATATAAAATTTTATATTATATATATATATATATTTATATATATAAGAATATATATTCTTGTTTGAATATATATATATATAATATAAAATTTTATATTATATATATATATATATTTATATATATAAGAATATATATTCTTATTTGAATAGAATATATTAAAAAAAAAAAAAATAATAAGATCATGTAATCACCCTTTATTTATTAAATGTTAATATTATATAATAAAGTGTTTTATTAAAAGATTAATTATAGTAAGTACTTTTAAGGAAGTAAAGATAAATTAGTAGTCTTCCTTTTGTATCAGGATCTTTTTATTTGTTTATTTTATTTAGGAATCTCGAAGTTTTGCGGACTATGTTTGATATTTGTATAATCATATAATGTATTTCATAGTAATGATATGTTTTCGAGCAAAAATAGCTAGTTTGGGTTAAGCGTGGAGCAGGGGTAAGTCCTGTTTTTGTAATATATTTATGTTGAGAGAAAAAATTATTTTTTATATTAAATGTATTTTTAGTTTGTTATTAATTATCTGTTTCTTTGATCTAATATTGTGAATAAACCTTTATTCAAATTACAGTATTTTTATAATGAGAGAATTATTAAGTAAGCAGAAAATTTAATAAAGTACTCGTAAATTTTTTGAATGTTTAGCAAAAACATTTCTTTTTGTGGGTATAAAAGTATGATCTGCCCAGTGAGACTTAAACGGCTGCGGTATTTTGACCGTGCTAAGGTAGCAAAATCATTTGTTTTTTAATTGAAAACTGGAATGAAGGATTTAACAGATGAATTTTTATTTTAATATATTTTATTTAATTTATAATTTATTTAAAAATAAATAAATGAGAAAAAGGGACGATAAGACCCTAAAAGCTTTATTATTTTTATGTTCTTATTTTTTGTTTTTATTTGAAGGTAGTAAGAATATTTTGGCTGGGGCAGTGGTTTTTTTAAAACAAAAAATTAAGATAGATGTTATGGTCCTTTTTATAAGGATAATTAGTATAAGTTACTTTAGGGATAACAGAATAATAATAATGGGGAGACCTTATCTATATTATTGATTGTTACCTCGATGTTGAATTAGGTTTCTATATAAAGCAGGAATTATATTTTGGGAGTTTGTTCAACTTTTAAAAATCTACATGATTTGAGTTCAAATCGGTTTAAGCCAGATTGGTTTCTATCTTTTTTAGTTTATATTGCTGTTTTAGTACGAAAGGACCGGGCAGTGTTTAGTTACTTAGGCGGAATAGCGCATCAGGTTTAGATTTTGAATAAGAAATAGTTTTCAGGTAACGGTTGAGATATTGGTTATTTTCGTTGATTATTTGTTAGTTGCAATTTTAGTTTTAGTATCTGTTGCTTTTGTTACTTTGTTTGAGCGAAAGGTGTTAGGAAGTAGTCAAACTCGCAAAGGGCCTAATTTGGTAGGTTACTGGGGTATTCTACAGCCTTTCGCTGATGCTGTGAAACTTTTTACTAAAGAAACTACAAGATTGATTTCTTCTAATTTGTTAGTTTATATTATTTCTCCTGTTTTTTCTTTGAGATTAATAATAACGATTTGACTTCTATATCCGTTATATAGAGGAGGTATTGTATTTAATTTTGGTTTAATGTTTTTCATTTGTGTTAGAGGGCTAGGAGTTTATCCTATTATTAGTAGGGGTTGGTCTTCTAATTGTAAGTATAGTATTTTAGGGAGTCTTCGCGCTGTTGCACAAATGGTTTCTTACGAAGTAAGATTGGCTATAATTTTATTAAGTGTAGTGTGGGGAAGGTATTCTTTTAACCTAGATGTAGTTTTGCTTTTCCAACAGGATATCTATAATTTTTTGTTTTATAGGCCTTTGCTAATAATCTGATTAGTATCATGTTTAGCTGAAACAAACCGAACTCCATATGATTTTTCTGAGGGAGAGTCGGAATTAGTGTCAGGATTTAACACAGAATATGGTGCAGGAGGATTTAGTCTAATTTTTATAGCTGAGTATGGTAGGATTCTTTTTATAAGGGGGTTAAGATGTGTATTGTTTTTTGGTTATTTGATTTCCCCTTTTTTTTTCTTAAAAGTGATATTTATTGCATTCTGATTTATTTGAGTTCGAGCTACACTACCACGATATCGTTATGACAAATTGATAGGGTTAGCTTGAAAAAGGTTTTTACCTATTACACTTTTTATGTTTATATTTTATTATTTAGTAAGGTATTGTTGTAATTTTTATTAGAAAAGGATGTATTATTTAGCACGGAACGGTGTTTTTTTTATTGAGGAATTTTTTACTACAACAATAAGGGCAACTAACAAATAAACTATAAGAAAGGAGGTTATGACAAATAAGTCATAGGTGTACATTTTGTATGTTATTTCGAATTGATTAGGAGAGAGTGTTTGAGCAAAAGAGTTTAGAGGTGTATTTTCTATAAAATGTCTGTAGAATATCATTAGTATAAATAGAGCAGGGATTAATAAAAGCTCATTGGACCTAAAAGATAATTCATTTGCGGCTAATGAGGAAATGTACACAAAAATAATTATTATAGCTGTTAAAAAAATTATGGTTAGTAATAAGGAGAACCAAGAGGTGTTAATAATAATTGTTATTATTAATGCAATAGGAACTGTCAACAAAATTACGGTTAGGCCTATTCTTAAAGGGGATGTCAGGTGAATAAATAGTAAAGATAGATAAATGATTATTAAAGATAATAATATTATTACTTTTAGTATTTACATTTATAGTTTACAAGACTATTGTTTTTCTTAAACTATAAAAGTAACAAAAGGTATTTTAATATTAAAATAATAGTTTTGGGTACTATAGAAGGGGTATCTTCCTTTTGAGTTGTAATAGTTTAATTAAAATTTTATTTTGTGGAAATAAAGATACATTGTGTTTATAACATTAAACTTAAGATTGTCTTTTTTAAGGCTTTGAAGGCCCTTAGTTTATATAACTTAAAGTTTATTTAAGGTGTAAGGAAGACTAAAATGTTCTTTTTATGTGCAAAATAAATGTTCTTTAAACTACAACCTTAAAATAAAGGTATTTTACATTTTCACAGTATCAGAGTGATCCTTTTTATCAGGCACTTTATTTTTTTAAAAGAGGTATAGACCATTAATGGGGTATGAGCCCATTAGCTTATTTTAGCTTATCTTTTATATAAACTAATGATAAAGATCATTTTTTGTTTTCAAAACAAATGTATTTTTATACTTATTAGTTTTGATTTTATGGTAGTTTATCTCAAATATTTATAGATAAAGGGGAAACAAAGTAGAAAGAAAAATAAAGCACAGTTAGGATTTGACCTGTAGTTACATAGGGGTCTTCTACGGGTCGCATGCCAATTCACGTGAGTATTATAGTAATAGTAATAAAGGATCAAAAAATTATTTTAGTAGGAGGGTAAAATATATTTCTTTTTATTTTCGCTGTGAAGGTTAGAGGCATTATATACAGGATTGTAATAGACAGGATTAGAGCAATTACACCACCAAGTTTATTAGGAATAGATCGTAGAATGGCATAGGCAAACAAGAAATATCACTCAGGTTGGATATGGTGGGGCGTCACAGAGGGGTTTGCTGGCACAAAATTATCATCGTCACCCAAAATTAAAGGATATATTAAACATAGGTATACAAACAATAGTGTTGTTAGGATTACTCCTAATATATCCTTTATAGAAAAGTAAACGTGGAATGGGATTTTTTCCTTGTTTGAGACTAAACCAAGAGGGTTACCAGAACCTGTTAGGTGTAGTAAAGTAATGTGGATTATAACTATAGCTAGAATAATGAAAGGAATTAAGAAATGGAATGTAAAGAATCGTATGAGAGTGGGATTATCTACATTAACACCTCCTCAAATGAGTTGGACCAGGTTTGGTCCAATGTAAGGAACTTCTCTGAATAGATTGGTAATCACAGAGGCACCCCAAAAGGATATTTGTCTAACTGGAAGTACGTACCCTATAAAAGCAGCTGCTATTGTTAAGAGTAGGATAGTTACACCAATATTTCAGGTATGTTTAAACAAATATGAGCCGTAATAAAGACCTCGTCCGATATGAATATAGAGGCATATGAAAAATAAAGAAGCACCATTTGCGTGGAGATATCGGATTAATCAGCCTTTGTCGGAGGCTTCTATAATTTTAGAAATTATATCAAATCTGTACAAAGTTCTTGGGGCATAAGCAGAGGCAAGTAGAAGACCTGTAACGATTTGTAAAATTAGACAAAATGATAAAAGTGAACCAAAATTTCAAAAAATTGATAAATTAGAGGGCGCAGGAAGAGATACTAGAGTGGAGTGAAAAACATTGAATAAAGGGTTTTTTTTAAAATATTGTTTTGTCATATCATAAATAAGGTTTAAACCGTCTTTCAGGTCGAAACTGAATATAATTTTATACTATTATTTAAGCAGGACTTTTAATCAATATAAACATTAACAATGTTAAGCCTCTATTTTGGCTTCAGCTAAAAAGGAAAACTTAGTGTATTTTACTTTAATTAAAAGATTGTGCTTCTTTTGATTTATGTTTTTATATTATGTATATTTATTGGCTTTATGGGGTTTTTTAGATTTATTTTGAATTATAATCACCTTCTTAATAGTTTACTTAGTTTAGAGCTAATTTCAGTTAGAGTTTATTTTTTACTGGGTGTTAGGTTTGTTTTTTATTGGGGAGACTTATTTTATTTAATATATTTTTTAGTCATGGTTGTTTGTGAGAGTGTTTTAGGGTTATCTTTATTGATCTTTGTTACTTACGGATTTGGTGAAGATTATTTTAAATCTATTAATATTTTAACATGTTAAAGGTAGGAATCATATTATTTTGTTTATGTAGGTGTAGTTGGGGAGAGACAGGCTTAATTCTTAGTTTAAGAGTATTTTTATTTATGTTAATAAATCCTGTTTTTGAGGGAATAAGAATATTTTTTGTTGATTTTGATTTTTTCAGGTGAAATTTAATTTTACTTAGTATTTGGGTTTTTTTGATGGCTATTTTTGGTAGAACTAGAATTAAATTTTTTAATAAGTTAAATATTCTTTATTTGAAGATCATAAGGGCACTTTTATTTTTTTTGTTTTTAACTTTCAGGGTATCTGATTTTTTAGTTTTTTATATTATATTTGAGGCTTGTTTAATTCCTATTTTATTAATAATTCTTGGTTGAGGATATCAACCAGAGCGGATAGAGGCTGGGGTTTATATATTTTTTTACACTTTATTAGGTTCTTTACCTCTATTTTTTATAATTTTGTATTTAGGGAATGAGATAGGGTGCAATTATATATATATAATATTTGGTAGAGGGAGTGTAAATAGTTTAGTTTTTTTATTCTTAGTTGGGGCATTTTTAGTTAAGTTTCCTATATATAGAGTTCATCTCTGATTGTTAAAGGCTCATGTAGAAGCTCCAGTTGCAGGATCTATAATTTTGGCAGGAGTTTTACTTAAGCTAGGTGGTTATGGTTTAGTGCGATTTTCTCCTTTTTTTTTAGAGGGAGGAAAGATTGTCAAGGAGTTTGTTATTGTATTTAGTGTATGGGGCGGGCTGGTTTTGAGTCTAGTTTGTTTACGGTTTTCTGACATAAAACTGTTAATTGCAGCCTCTTCCGTGGTACACATAAGAGGCTGTATTTGTGGTATTTTTATTTTAAGAGACTGAGGGTTAAAAGGTTGTTTGGTGATAATATTAGCACATGGTATTTGTTCATCTGGATTATTTTATTTGGCAAATGTTGTGTATGAACGAACGAATAGTCGAAGGATGATAGTAAATAAAGGTCTATTAAGAGTGATGCCTGTTTTTAGTTTATGATGGTTTTTATTAGTTGTAAGAAATATAGCTGGTCCTCCTAGATATAATTTAGCCGGAGAGATTATACTGTTGGTTAGTGTTGTTAACTGAAATAATTTTATGATCGTTATTTTATTTTTTCTAGGGTTTTTTAGAGCAGCCTATTCTTTGTATTTATATTCTTTTAGTCAGCATGGAGTTTTTGTTAAGGTAAAGAAGAGGTTTATAAGAGGCTTAGTTTTAGAATATTTTGTCTTGTTCTTACATTGGTTTCCTCTAAATATTTTAATTCTGGGTTTAATAATGATGTTATACTTAACTAATTATTCTATTTGTGGTGTATAAATTAAGTGTTGAAAATTAACAGAGGTATTTACAATATATTTTGGATTTCTTTTTTTTTTTTTAGCATTTTATGCTATAGAGTAAGAATAATGCTTATACTATTTAATGTAAGTTATTTTTTAGAGTGGGAGATTGTTATGTTTAACAGAAGTGTACTTGTGATGTCATTAATTTTTGATTGAATAAGGGTTTTGTTTTTAGGGAGAGTTCTTATTATTGCAAGTGGTATTAGGAAATTTTCTGACTATTACATGAGGGGAGATCATAATTATGTTCGTTTTATAATTTTATTAGTTTTCTTCGTTTTGTCTATGATTTTTCTCACTGTAAGACCAAATATGGCAAGTATTCTATTAGGTTGGGATGGATTGGGCTTAACATCATATGTATTAGTTGTCTACTATCAAAATGAAAGGTCTTGTAACGCAGGGATATTGACAATTTTAAGCAATCGCGTGGGGGATGTTTGTATTTTGTTAGTTATCAGTTTAATAATGTTTAGAGGTAGTTGAAACTTTTTATATATACACTATAGGTTAGGTTTAGTCATATCAGGTTTTGTTGTCATGGCTTGTATAACAAAAAGAGCACAGATTCCCTACTCTGCTTGGTTACCCGCAGCCATGGCTGCACCAACGCCGGTGTCGGCATTGGTGCATTCTTCTACTTTAGTTACGGCAGGGGTCTATTTATTAGTCCGTTTTTATAATTTGTTAGAGGGTAGTATGTGGCTGAGCTTTCTTGTGTTTATCTCTATTATGACAATATTCATATCGGGGATTGGGGCAAATTTTGAGATAGATATAAAAAAAATTATTGCTTTATCTACATTAAGTCAGTTGGGATTAATAATGATGATTTTAAGAATAGGTATGCCTGAGTTAGCTTTTTTTCATCTTATTAGACATGCTATGTTCAAATCTAGGCTTTTTATGTGTGGTGGGGCTATTATTCATATATCAAACGGAAGACAGGATTCTCGTTTTATGAGTAGTTTGAGAAGATCATCTCCTTTATTGATATTGGTTTTTTCTGTGACTAATTTAGCCTTGTTTGGTTTTCCTTTTTTATCTGGGTTTTATTCTAAAGATATTTTGCTAGAATATAGTTTTAGAACAACATATAATTTTGTTCTTATTTTAATAATTATTATAGCGACAGGAATAACAGTGTCGTATAGTTTGCGTGTGATGTACTTAGGCATAATAAATATCAGTAATTTAAAGAGTTTAAGGGACCTAGAAGATAATGATGATAAGCTTATTTATGGTATGGTTTTTTTACTGTTTATGAGTATTTTCACAGGTTATATTTTTTCTTGGTGTTTTTGCTGGTCTATGAAAAGAGTTATTCTGAGGGATATCTTCAAGTATTCTATTATGATGGTTATTATTGTTAGAGGTATCTATATAAGTATGTTAGTAAGGGGATGAAAGACAAAAATAAAAAGAAATTTTTATCTTATATCTTTTTTTTATAGAAAAATATGAGGACTGGTTTTTTTGAGATCATTGTCTAACAGTTCTATTATAAAAAGAGCTTATATATTTAGGAGGTTATTGGACAAAGGTTGGCTAGAAAGATACGGTGGTAAAGGAGGGAAAAGATTTTTTTTAAATTTAAGGTGAGTGCTGCAGAATAGTCAGTTTAGTGTGATATTAAAAAGGTATTTTTTAACGGGAGTTTTAGTTATCTTATCTTTGTTAATCCTTTATTAGTATGATAAGTGGGCGTTAAATAATTATAAGATTGTTTTTAAAACTATTGTTTAACTTGATTTTGAAAAAATCATATGTTTTATACACTATAAAAACAGGTTTTAAGATCCTCATCAGTAGATTCTAACATACAGGAACAATCATACAACGTCAACAAAATGTCAATATCAAATTGCTGCCTCTATACCAGTGTGATGTCTTTTTGAGAAATGTCCTTGGGTGAGACGAATTAAGCAAACAAGCAAAAATGTAGAACCAATAATCACGTGTAGACCATGAAAGCCTGTAGCAACAAAAAAGGTTGACCCATATACTGAGTCTGCAATTGAAAAAGGAGCTTCTATATATTCTAGGGCTTGTAGGGCAGTAAAATATAAACCGAGTGTAACGGTCAGGGTTAATCCTTTGGTTGTTTGAGAGTGATTACTTTCTGTTATAGCATGATGAGCTCAGGTTACTGTAACCCCGGAGGCAAGAAGAATAGCAGTATTTAGTAAGGGGATTTGAAAGGGGTTAAAGACTACAATAGAAGTAGGTGGCCATTGAGCACCTACTTCTATTGTAGAATTTAACCTATTATGAAAGAAAGCTCAGAAAAATGAGAAAAAAAATAGTACTTCAGATACAATAAATAGGATTATACCCCAACGTATTCCGGTTGTTACTTTTTTAGTATGTAATCCTTGAAAGGAGGCTTCACGTGAAACATCACGTCATCATTGGATTGAGGTTAGTAAAACAGATATTAAACCAATAAGGAACAAGGTTTGTGTAAATTCATGAAATCATTTAACAAGGCCGGAAGTTATTAATAAAGCACCGATTGATGCTACAATCGGTCAGGGTCTTTTTTCAACTAAATGGTAAGGGTGGTTTGAATGAGTTGTCATTAATCGGCAAATTCTGCCATGTATAGAGTAATTAACACGCTAAACACGTAGGCTTGAATAAATGAAACGGCTGTTTCAAGGATAGTTAAAGCTGATAGGGCAGTAAACAGCGCGAAGACAGCTGAAGTAGGGGCATTTGAGAGGGCCGTTCTTAATAAAACTATTAATAAATGTCCTGCAATTATATTTGCAGTTAGACGAACGGCTAGAGTTCCGGGTCGAATTAGATTTCTAATTGTTTCAATAAGAACTATAAAAGGTATTAAAATGTAAGGGGTTCCTTGTGGAATTAGGTGTGTTAAAAGATTTGTGTAATTATTTAGTCAACCATAAATTATTATAGCTAGTCAAGATGTTAAAGCGAGGGGTAATGTGAAGGATATGTGTCTGGAAGATGTAAAAATGTATGGAAATAGTCCTATTACATTGTTAAATATGATAAATAACATATATCTTAATGTGGTAATTAATAAATATTTTATTTTTTTAACTATTGGCATAAATTGGTTAAAAATATAATCTGATATAAGACTTATAGTTAGGGTTCATCGGGTTGGTACTAATCATTTTTTGATTGGAAAAATCAATATAAATAATAAAGAAGCAGTTCAGTTTAAAGAAAATCACGAAGAAGTGGCTGGATCAAATATAGAAAATAAATTAGTTATAATGATCAGTTTTTGTTTTTAATAAATATATGCTTATTAATTGTTTTTTTGTTTACAGTGGATGTTGAAAAAAAAATATTTTTTTTTATTAGATTTATAAGTAGCAAAAAAGAGAAAAAAAGAGGTAGTCATATAAGTGGGGCTATTTGGGGGACTAAAACACACAAGTGTAATTCTAGTTTGACAAGCTAATGTTATTTTTTAACTAGTGTTTTTCATTTAGAGTATTAACTATAATAAATTTAAAAGATTTATACCTGACTCGGACACTAAATGACTGAGTTTTTACTCAGTTAATGAAGTATTTTATGGGTACAGCTTCAATTTTGATGGGTATGAAGCTGTGATTTGAACCACAAATTTCTGAACACTGCCCATAGAATATACCTACACGGTTAATGGAAAATATTATTTGATTTAGTCGACCCGGAACAGCATCGGCTTTTACACCCAAAGAGGGTACTGTTCAAGCATGAATAACATCTGCTCCAGTAGTTAAAACACGGATTTGGGTATGTGTAGGTAGAACCAAGGAATTATCTGTTTCTAATAGGCGAGGTATGTTTGTATTACTGGTGTCGGGTAGTATGTAAGAATCAAACTCAATTTCTGGGAAGTCTGAGTATTCATATGATCAGTATCACTGATGTCCTGTTGCTTTGATTGTAAGATTAGGAGCAAAGGGGTCATCTAAAAGATAAAGTGTTTTTAACGAAGGTAAGGCAATTAATAGGAGAATAAAAACAGGACAAGTAGTTCAAATAATCTCAATAGTTTGGTTTTGTAAAAGGTAGCGGTTTGTTAGTTTGTAGAAACAAATAAATGATATTGAGGTTGCAACAAGAGTGGTAATGAGAGTAATGAGTGTTATAGTATAATCATGGAACATAATTAACTCTTCTATTCTTGGTGATGCTCTATCTTGGAAAGATAATATTGATCAATTAGGTATTGCTGTAATTTAGACAAAATTAAAGTTTTATTTTTTACAGCAGTTAGTTAATAAAGGTGTGTCTGAATAGCTGTGATCTGCAGGAGGAAGGGGGTGGTGTCATTCTAGTGAATTTGAAACACTGAGATTGAATAAAGCAAATCGTTTAGAAATAAAAGCCTCTAAGATTATTAAGAGAAAGAGGATTATGGCAATTAAGGATAAATAGGAACCCAAGGAAGAAACTATGTTTCAAGCTGTAAAAGAGTCGGGATAGTCTGAGTAACGTCGGGGTATTCCACTAAGGCCCAAGAAGTGTTGTGGAAAAAAGGTTAGGTTTACACCTAAAAATATAATATAGAAGTGTAGTTTTGCTAGTATTGTATTTATAGTGAAGCCAGTGAATAAAGGGAATCAATGTGCAAAACCAGCAAAGATTCCGAAAACAGCTCCTATAGATAAGACATAGTGAAAATGAGCAACAACATAATAAGTATCATGTAAAACAATATCAATGGAGGAGTTGGCTAATATAACTCCAGTTAAACCTCCCACAGTAAAAAGAAAAATAAAGCCTAGGGCTCATAATATTGATGGAGAATAATTAAGAGAACCCCCTTGGAGTGTGCCCAGTCAACTAAATACTTTAATTCCAGTGGGAACCGCAATAATTATGGTAGCAGATGTGAAGTATGCTCGAGTATCTACATCTATACCAACTGTAAATATATGGTGTGCTCAAACAATAAAACCTAGAATACCAATAGACAGTATAGCATAGATTATACCAAGAGGGCCGAAAGTTTCTTTTTTACCTGATTCTTGTCTTACGATATGTGAAATTAATCCAAAAGCAGGAAGAATTAAAATGTATACCTCCGGGTGACCAAAAAACCAGAATAAGTGTTGGTATAGAATAGGATCACCACCACCACTTGGGTCAAAGAAAGATGTATTAAGATTTCGATCTGTTAGTAATATTGTAATGGCGCCAGCTAGAACTGGTAAAGAAAGCAATAAAAGAATAGCTGTAATGAAGACGGATCAAACGAATAAAGGTGTTCGATCTATATATATACCAGGAGAACGTATATTGATTACAGTTGAGATAAAATTAATTGCACCTAGAATAGAGGAGGCACCAGCCAAGTGAAGTGAAAAAATGGCTAGATCTACAGATCCTCCTCTATGGGCGGTAGCAGCTGCTAAAGGAGGGTACACGGTTCAGCCTGTACCTACACCTATTTCAACAAAACCTCTCATTAAGAGTAAAGTTAGTGAAGGGGGTAATAATCAAAAACTTATGTTGTTTATGCGAGGAAAGGCTATATCAGGGCTACCTAGTATTAGGGGAACAAGTCAATTTCCGAATCCACCAATTATAATAGGTATAACTATGAAGAAAATTATTACAAAGGCATGAGCTGTTACTATAACATTATAAATTTGGTCATCACCAATTAAATTGCCAGGGGCTATAAGTTCAGAACGAATAATTAAGCTTAATGATGTTCCTGTTAGGCTGGCTCAAGCCCCTAAAATAAAATATAGTGTTCCAATATCTTTATGGTTTGTAGAAAATAATCATCGATTGATAACTTGAACCTAACTTTTGTTTTTTATAGCTTGGAAGGCTGCTAGTTTTATATAACTTAAGGTTCATTTTGTTTTGGTGTATCTTAGCACATAAAATTTTGATTTTTAAGGAAATTATTTAAACAAAATTTTGTCGAAATAGCTTATTCAGAGCTTTACATTGAAGCTGTAAAGGAGATTATATCTTTCAACAAAAAACGAAGTGTGAACACTTTGTAAAGATTAGAAGTCTTTTTTTTCGTTTTATTGAATTCATTTTAGTGCACCTTGATTTCATTCGTGTATTAAACCTAAAATCAAAATAACAGTCAAAATAGTAATGGAAATATTTATAAAAACAGCGTCAGAAAAGAAAGATAGAACACCTAATGGAAGTAAAAGAGCAATTTCTACATCGAATACTAGAAAAATAATTGTAATTAAAAAAAAACGAAGAGAAAAAGGAATACGGGCTTTTTTAAAAGGATCAAATCCACACTCAAACGAACTAAGTTTTTCACGGTCACTATTTCTTTTGTTTCCAATAAGGAGAACAAGGATAATTAGGATAGCGGAAATAATGAAAAAAATAGGAATTAAGGCCGAGATAGTTGTCATTATTTTGAGGGGTTTAACCATAAACAGGTTTTAAATCTGGCACATATATCTGTCACCTCAAATTAAATAATTAAAAAAATTATAGGTGATAAAAGTAAAATAATATTGATTGTGTTGATTATTTCTTTTTTTCTTCGGTTAAAATAAAATATTATTTTATAGGATTTATAAAGCAAGGTTGTTGTAAGAATTATGCGTATATAGAAAAAGAGTCTTAAAAGTGCTCTTGATAATAAGAAGAATATCATAAAAATTAGGGATTGTTCAAGAAGTATAATGGTTGTTATGAGCTTTGGTAGAAAGCCCCCCAAAGGAGGTAGACCTCCTAAAGAAAATAGACAGACCCTTATATTGAAAGGTCTGTTTTTTTGCTTTATAATCAAGTGATTAATTCTATATACTTCTATATTATTTATAATATTTATTACTGATATTAAGATTAGTGAATACAATAAGAAGTATATTAGTCATAAAGGGCTTGAAATGTAAATGGTTCTTATTAGTCAGGCTAAATGGGAAATTGAGGAATATACTATAAGTTTGCGCACGGCTATTTGATTTAGACCTCCAATGCAACCAAAAAATGCAGAAGCAATAATAGAAACAAAAATAATTTGGTTATTTATATAGTATGTTATAGGGTTTATTGTGATAAGAATTAAGGGGTTAATTTTCTGAAGGGTTAGAAAAATTATAGTTGTAGGTCAAGTAAACCCTTCTACTAGGGCAGGTGCCCACTGATGGAAAGGGGCACAAGCAACTTTTAATAATAAACTGGCTGTTATTAATATATTTAAAATTCTGTCAGTGTTATTATTGTTAACTATGGTTATAGAAATAATAATAAGTATTGAAGCGATGGCTTGAACTAAAAAATATTTTAGAGCTCTTTCTGCTGTGTATTTATTTTTTTTTTTTAGAATTAAAGGGATAAAAGCTAACATGTTAAT